CCACCGAAAGGTTTGGTCGCATACTTGAAAAATAACCCAAAAAATCAAGGGAATGCTTGGATAATTGGTTTATATAAATCCTTCCTGGTTGAGACCACACATAAGAATGACATTGCCATAAATTGACAAGATAATATTTCCACTTATTCATTAGAAGAGGGGTATCCTTCGAAGACAGAATAGATTTTCCTTGATATCTAACATAATGCATAAAAGGATCCTTGAAGAACCATAAGATGGCGGCCGGAAAATCATTAATGAAGACTTCTTCCACAGGATATTTTTTTTTTTCATAGAAATGTATTCGCTCAAAAAAGATACCAGAAGAGGTTAATCGTAAATGAGAAGATTGATTACGAAGAAAAAGTAAAATGGATTCGTATTCACATACATGAGAATTATATAGGAGCAAGAATAATCGTGTATTACGTTTTGAAAAAATAATTTTTTTTGGAGTAATAAGACTATTCCAATTATAATACTCGTGAAGAAAGAGTCGTAATAAATGTAAAGAAGAGGGATCTTTCACCCAATAGCGAAGGGTTTGAACCAAGATTTCCAGATGAATGGGGTAGGGTATTAGTACATCTGATACATAATTTAAATGTGGGAATTTGTCCTCTAAAAAAGGAAATATTGAATGAATTGATCGTAAATTATAAGATTTTACGATTTCTGTCGCCTCTAAGGAAGATACTAATCGTAGGGAAAACGGAATTTCCACAATGACTGCAAATCCCTCCGACATCATTTGAGAATACAAATTTTTGTTGTACCCAAAAATTTTTTTTTGGTTAGAATCATTAGCGGAAATTATCAAATGATTCTGTTGATACATTCGACTAATTAAACGTTTTATAATTAGTAAACTATATTTAGTGTCATAACCTACATTATCCAACAAAATCGATCTATTTAAACCATGATCATGAGCAAGTGCATAAATATACTCCCGAAAGATAAGTGGGTATAGGAAGTCATGTTGCTGATATCTATCTAGTTCTAAATATCCTTGAAATTCTTCCATTTTTAATGTGAACAAGAAAAGAAATAGGTGATTTATTGGGTTATCAAATGATACATAGTACGATACAGTCAAAACAAGGTATTATAGTAAGAAAATACCTCGGAACAAGTAAGACTCATCAACGGACTCTCTAGCCTCTCTTTTTCCATCTAATTGATTTATGTTCGTTCTAGGGTAACAAGATGGTTAGAAGTCCTTTATTTTTTCAATCCAATCGCTCTTTTGATTTTGAAAAATCTTTATCAATATACTGCCTTCTTCTACACATTTATCTCTACCCCATAATGGGTAATAGCTAATAATTAGGACTCATAAGAAATTTATAATCCACTCATGGGAAAAGTTTTTCCCGTATTAAGCACTAATATATTTTTAACGTCTAATTAGATCGGGTAATCATTCAAAAATTAAGAACAGAAGCTCATTACTTTTTGTTTCCCTATAATTGGAACCGTAGTTAGGGCTCTACCCATTTATTCACTCGACCAAATTCATTTTTTTTATTACACGACAAGAATTCAAACAATTATAATAAGGTTTTGGACCTATTCGGTAAGAATGAAATATTCTTAGAATTATCCATTGATACGACATGCTGCTTTTTCCATTCATTCCTTTCAGGATCAGTCGTGGTCTTACAAACTCTACCGATGGTATGGACGAATCTTTTGCTTCATACAAATGTGTAAAAGATGCTAGCCGCACTTAAAAGCCGAGTACTCTACCGTTGAGTTAGCAACCCAAATAAAATAATTAGAATGTGTAGATACAATCGGAATCTCAATAAAAAAAAGATTGAATTGCACAACGCAATCCAAACCAATCAAAACATTAAAATAGCACAAATTTTTAAAATTCTAATTGATTAGATTCTGAACATAATAAAAATGAACAGATCCGATGAAAAAATTCTCAGATAAAAATAGGGATAAAGTAAAATATTTATAAATAGCTCCTTGTCTCTTATGTCATCCATTAATTCTATAGTATATATAGATTTTATTGAGTTTAATCTTAATCAAAAAAAGACTTCTTGTATCACAGAAAATACAAGAACCCATTATTTGAATGAAATAAAAGCTATGGGACGGAGATAGAAATGGATCCTTTTATCCACGATCGGATTATATTTATTTGATACACTGTTGTCAATATGAATGTTGAGAAAAGAATACAAAAGAAAAAACAATTTAGAAATATAACTAACAATTCCAATTTCAATCAATTAGACAATTAGAATTCTAAGAAAAAATAAGAAAAAAAAAAAAAAAAAAAAACTAAGGACTTGTGTTGGATTGGCACTATATATAATATTTCTATACAACACAACATTGATACAATATTGGTGGAAAAAAAAAATTTTAGTAAAAAAAATGAGGTTTATTCACTAAAATAAGCAAGTGAAATCCTTTGTGTTTTTTTATTTGTTCCTTAACTCATTGACAGTAATCTCAAAATTTTATATTTATAGACCCGATTACTTCATTTATTTATTCACTTAATCTTTTTCTATCTATTTTATATATATCAATAAAATTTATATCAATAAAATAGAAATAGATTTTTGTCGTTATAAAAGACACTCTTTTATAGTAACAATAATAAATTTAGTATGATATTAATAAATTTAGTATGATATAAATAGAACAAAAGAGGAAATAGCAAAGAAACAAAAAGGTTATACAAGGCTATATACAAATCATCCACATTTTTTTTATTTCATTAATTGAATTTTATTTGTTGATTAGGGCGAAGTTCCGTAAAAACCCCCGCCCTTTTTGAAATATCATGAACAGTTCCTGTAGGTTGAGCACCTTTTTCAAGGAAATATAGAATAGCAGGAACATTTAAATAGATTTGATTCTTTATCGGGTCATAAAAACCCACTTTACGAAGATCTCTTCCCTCTCGTCGGGATCGAACATCAATTGCAACGATTCGATAAATGGCTCATTGGGATAGATGAACAATACTCCCCCCCCCTAGAAACGTATAAGAAGTTTTCTCCTCGTACGGCTCGAGAAAATTCTAAATTATGTCTATGTCTAAATTATGTCTATGTATAGAATCATAATATCAAATAGATCCATAAAATCATCAAATTCATAATTCATTATATTATTGATTTTAGTTTAAATACTTTTTCGTAGTCTCCCCCCCCCCCAAAAAAAAAAATTATTTGTATCCTCATAACTCAAGTTGAATAACTCTCAAATAATTCAAAAGAAACCTTTTAGGTATTAAATTTATTGAGTGGTCTCTAACCCTTTTTGTCTGTCTCCTTTAGAATCTATTTTGATTCTTAAATACGATCTAGTTGTTGAGACAATTGAAAACGGTATTTCCTTGTTCCAGGATCTTTATCTTTGCCTTGAATCATTGGGTTTAGACATTACTTCGGTGATCTTTAAATCGTTTCAAAACGGCAGCAACATACCATTTTTTGTGATTTCTTTCTATCAAAGAATCGTATGAATGGTTGATTCCTACGTAATACACTTTACTTTTAATTTGATCAAAAGAGTTTTACCAATTCCAACAAAATTCACTTTTAAATTTTATCGAATTGGATCCTTTAGATTTATATATCTAAAATATACTTACGAAGTTGTTCCAATTTATTGATCGATACTAACCTTAGATTCTTGCCCTTGAGAAATTAATCAATACGTTCTACTCGAGCTCCATCGTGTACTATTTACATGGCAACACTCTCAAAAATGAGGGTTCCAGTGGAACAGAACAAATGATGTCGAGCCAAGAGCACTTTCGTTCCTATATAATATAAAAAAGTGGTGGATGTAAGAATCCACAGCTGATCATGTCCTTCAAGTCGCACGTTGCTTTCTGCCACATCGTTTTAAACGAAGTTTTACCATAACATTCCTTCCGTTTGGAACCAGTATGTAATTGATTCAATTATGGAATCGTGAATAATCATCGGTTCGGTCGGTACATAATAATCTATACTTTTTTCTTCTATATGAAGAATGGATAATGTATGACGAAGTCTCAACAAGAATTCAATCAATTTAACCCCATTGTTTATAATTTTTTTTTAATTATAACTAACATAACATGAATAAATAAACACGAATAAACAAGTTATTTTGAATCTCTATCTTCAAGTAACGTGATAGGATAAATTATCTTCAAGTAACGTGATAGGATAAATTCAACAATTTCACACTTCTTAGAGTACCAAGAACTCATAAGAAATCATTAAAAAGATTTAATTGATTGAATAGTTTCCTACCCTATATCATTATTTGCATAAGGTTTTACAGTAAGTACCATTCGCTTTTTATCATCATTAAGAGAAAGATAAATCCATATTGGATTAAACCATGAATGATTAATAAAAAAAAAAAAAAAAAAGAAATAAGAATCACATTCTATAAAGAAATAAGAATCACATTCTATAACAATATTATACTCTTAAACGGAAGACTGGTCGAAAAGACAATCTTTATTTTGATCTATTTTATTATGATATAGATTATGATATAGATATATATTTTATTTTTTATTATAGATTAATAAAATTATAGATTAATAAAATGATCGTGGGTCAGGTATGTTCTGGGACGGAAGGATTCGAACCTCCGAATAGCGGGACCAAAACCCGTTGCCTTACCACTTGGCCACGCCCCATTTCTAGTCGACACTAATAAACACTAATATTGGTACTGGTTGTTCGTCAACTCAAGTCTAAATATCTATTATCTATAAAATAGATTACTAGAATTTTTATACATGTAGGCGTAGAATTAAACAGAATTTATTGATCATTACATATAATTCAATTAAGATATTGTATGAAAGTATGGTTTATTCTATTCTCTTTTGATTTGAGAATTGAAGGATTTTTGATTGGGTGAGTTCAAATCAAAGAAAGTTTTTTGGTCTATCTTATTTTCTTTTTATTCATTTTTCTTTTCTATGAATAATAACATATTTATAATAATAAAATAATAAAAATAATAATAAAATAATAAAAAACTCAATTTATTAATAACTCAATCAAAATAAATAAAATACAATTATCCTCAAGAACAAAATGTTTGTTATGCTTAATATATTTAGTTTGATCTGTATCTGTCTTAATTCTGCTCTTTATTCAAGTAGTTTTTTCGTCGCCAAATTGCCCGAGGCCTACGCTTTTTTAAATCCAATCGTAGATGTTATGCCAGTAATACCCCTGTTTTTTTTTCTCTTAGCCTTTGTTTGGCAAGCTGCTGTAAGTTTTCGATGATATCTTTAATTTAATAATGTCTAGACAAATTCATGATTTATTGAAAAAAAAAAAATTCAAAGAAAAGAATTGATAAGATCAGATAAGTCTTACACCCTCAATTCAAATATTGAAATTCTTGTACAACCGCGAAAAATCTGGATCACCCCACTTTATTTCTTGGTGTCAAAATAAAAAAAAAATAGTAGGGTATGCGGTATAAAAACGGAGAATCTATTCTCTTTTTTACTAAAAAAAATCTTGGAGATTATGTAATGCTTACTCTCAAACTATTTGTTTACACGGTAGTGATATTCTTTGTTTCTCTCTTTATTTTCGGATTCCTGTCTAATGATCCAGGACGTAATCCTGGACGTGAAGAATAAAAGATAAGGTTTTTGTTTTCCTTGCTTGATTTTTAAATGTTCTTAGTTAGGATTTTATCTATTACACATTTTTAACTATTAACTATTAAATATTAAAAATAAAAAGAGCTCGCGAAAAATTTGAAAGAAAATACCAAGTCATCAACAAAAACGGAAAGAGAGGGATTCGAACCCTCGGTACGAAAAACTCGTACAACGGATTAGCAATCCGACGCTTTAGTCCACTCAGCCATCTCTCCTCCCAATTGAAAAAGGATAATACTATGTTACATTATAAAAAATAAGGATTGAAAGAGCCCTTCATAATATTTTTTTTCATCCGAGAGTGCTTTTTAGTTCCACGGCCCGGCTAAGTACTGACCAGGCCGGGCCCGCCATTTATTGTTCCAACGAATCATAAATAATTTTTTTTTATTTGAAAACTAAAATACTTGCTTGTTATTACGATTGGAAAAATAAAAACTCTTTTGATTTCTATGATATAGAATCAAATGATATCGAATCAAAGTGTCGTTTCTTATCTTAATTTTTTATATTTATTCTTTATTTTCTTTATTCCTTTTATTTTAGTAAAGTTTTATTTTAGTAAAGTAAATAAATAACAAAAAGGGAGCTGTGGATTCTTGCACAATACATTTTCATGTATGTTATGGCTTAAGTAGTTTTGTCGAGACGTCTAGGTCAAAAACCTCCGGCAAAAAAACACTTGTTATTTAGTTTTAGTTATTGAAATTTAATGAATTCTCTTTTCCGAATCTCATTGGGTTCTCTGATACAACACGTAAACGCTCTAATTTTCATGATTATTTTATGATCCTATCCTTTCTTTTTACTCTTTTAACTTTTTATTACGACCCATTTTCTTGTTCGACAAAAGGTTCATTTATATACAATAATCGGATTGTAGCGGGTATAGTTTAGTGGTAAAAGTGTGATTCGTTCTATAATCCTTTATATAGTTAAGGGGTCTTTCGGTTTGATTAATATTTCATTCCGACCAAAAACTTTATTTCTTAAAAGGATTTAATCCTTTACCTCTCAATGAAAAATTCGAGGAAGAATATACATTCTCGTGATTTGTATCCAAGAATCAATTAAAAATTGAAAAATTGGATTATGAGATTACGAAACATAATTTTTTTTTTTTTATTAGATCAATACTTCTAATTGAATAAGTATGAGTAAAGGATCCATGGATAAAGATAGAAAGTGGCTTTCTAATCGTAACTAAATCTTTAATTTGGAATTTGTATTACGGAAATTGAAGCAAAATGGCTATTAAACAATGACTTTGGTTTACTAGAGACATCGACAAATTGTTTTAGCTCGGTAGAAACAAAATGCTTTTCCTAAGGATTCTCTCACATAGAAATAGAGAACGAAGTAACTAGAAAGGTTGTTATAATATAATCCCCCTCTTTTCTATAGGGATCGTCTAGAAAGCGGGTTGTTCTGAATACATTCAGACAGAAAAGCTGACATAGATGTTATGGGTGGAATTTTTTTTTTCGTTCATGTCTTAATATAGGAATTTATACATCTTCCATAAAGGAGCCGAATGAAACCAAAGTTTCACGTTCAGTTTTGAATTAGAGACGTTAAAAATGATGAATCAACGTCGACTATAACCCCTAGCCTTCCAAGCTAACGATGCGGGTTCGATTCCCGCTACCCGCTTTTACTTTATTTTTTTATTAAATTAATAAGAAATAAAAAAAAAATAGAATTAAATATTTTGAGATTTTTATTATTTTATAAAAAATTTTATGAATATAATTAATGTAATGCATCATTGACTTGAATACGGAATTCCCGGAATTGGTTCAACTTTTTTTCCGAACAAGAAATAGGAA